GACCAATGCGCCAATTGCGGTACAATAAAGTTGTAATTCACTAGTTATTCCAGATGCTCGCCAAATCTGAAAAAAGCCAGAGGTTATTTGTATTCCTCGGAAGCCCCCGCCTACATCTCCATTCAGGATTTCTTGGCCCACTATTGGCCAAACCACCTGAGCACTAGGTCCAATGTGAGTAGGGTCGCTCAGCCATGCTTCATAATTGGAAAAACGAGCACCATGGAAATACATGCCACTCAGCCAAAGAAAGATGATAGAGAGTTGGCCGAAATGGGCACTAAATACTTTTCGAGAGATTTCCTCCAAATCACTAGTATGACTATCGAAATCGTGAGCATCAGCATGTAGGTTCCAGATCCAAGTGGTAGTATCAGGTCCCTTAGCTATTGTTCTTGAGAAATGACCGGGTTTAGCCCATTCCTCGAAAGAAGTTTTTATGGGATCCCTATCTACCAAAATTTTGACTTCTGGTTCCGGCGAACGAATAATCATTGAGTCCTCCTCTTTCCGGACAACACATACAAAGAAACCCGCCAACAGTCACTCAAGTAATTAGTGAACCTATGATAGATGCTTAGAATTTTTTTCTTTCTCTTCTATCTCCCATCTATTCATCTATTTTCTTTAGTTATTCACTAGAGCAATTATGATCTGGAAGTCGATCTGGGGCAAGTGTTCGGATCTATTATGACATATCCATAAGGTGCTCAACGGACCTTTTTTTTTTATAAAAAGTTTTCGCGCTTTTACATTGGTACACAAAGAGTTTTTTTATAACCTAATCTAGTGTATTCATATTTCAATTATAAGTTCCGAGATGTTAGCCTATTTTTTTTTTTTTTATGTCTTAAATAGAGCATATTACTCTATTCCAAATCACGTAAACTCTTATTAGTCATTTCTCTTTTATTAGTTTGAATAGTCGAAAAGAAAAAAAATAGATATATAGATATTCTCATATTCATGTATTACTTACCCCTACGGAATACCAGATAAAATAGAACGATTTTTGAAAAGGATATAATGAAATTCTTTGTCTTTGATTGGTTCTTCTGACTGATAGGGCCAACAAACTAAACTATTAATTATAACAAACAAATAAATATATATATAGTATAGAATTAAAAACAAAAAATAAACAAAGGGAAAGTTCTTATTCAAAGCGCCTCGTGATCTTCAACCAATTCTGTGCTTCAATATAATTACCAGGAGTAAGCGTTATAGCCTGTTTCCAATACTCAGCGGCTTGAGCGAACCAAGCGTCCGCCATTTCAGAATCTCCTTGCTGAATGGCCTGTTCTCCACGGTCGGAATAGGCGGGGCAATTCCCTCCCTGAGAACCGTACTTGAGAGTTTCCTACCTCATACGGCTCGACAACCAACTCTTTTGTTTTGGTGTCCCAGTTTTTTAACTTTAACCTACTTTAATTGAATGTCTAATTGAATGAGCTTTCTTATAGATATTCCATTTTTCTTGGATTAAACAAAAGAGATTAATTACATGAGTTTCAAACTTGAATTATTATATTAATTAATATATTAATTACATGAGTTTCAAACTTGAATTATTATATTAATTAATATATTAATTAATATATTAATTAATATAATAATAAGTTAAAATATATTAATATAATAATAAGTTAATATAATAATAAGTTTTATCTTTTCTCCTACCTTCTGAAATAAATAAAAAATAGGCATTTCAACTATTATTAGATATTCTAATTTTCTGAAAGGTAACTATCCCGCTTTCATATAAAAATTTATATAGAATCTTTGAAAAAGACTTTTCTGCATACTTCAAAGAAAAAGACTTACTGTCTTTAGGATCTGATGCTACACCGCTGCTCAATACCTTAAGGGATATACTCTATTACATAAGTAGATTCCTAAGATTTATCTCATATTATGAGATAAATAAACAGCTCTTATTGTATCGGTCCAAAACCTTGCCAATTGATCTTTACGGTGCTTCCTCTATCAATTAAATCCTTTATTTATCCATAGAAGAAAGTATTTAGGCATATCTAGTCTTCACTTCATATTTCGATCTATGAAGTTTATTTATTTGCTACAGCTGATAAAAAATCGTTTTGGACGATGCTTATGTAGAAAGCCTATTTTTTCTGTTTCTAGTATTTCGTTTACTAGCTGTTCGTTCGTTCTTTTTTTTTTTCTATAGTGGAGATAGTCGCACGTAATGACAGATCACAGCCATATTATTAAAAGCTTGTGGTAAAAAGGGGTTTCGTTCTAATGCCCGAAAATAATATTCTAAAGCTTTAGTATGTTCCCCATTACTTGTGTGGATAAGACCTATATTATAGAGTATATAACTTCGATCATAGGGATCAATTTCTAGTCGCATAGCTTCATAATAGTTCTGTAATGCTTCCGCATAATTTCCTTCGGATTGAGCCGACATCCGTTACGGTCGTCATTCGATTTAACGAATTCTCCGTTTCAGAACCGTATGTGAGATTTTCATCTCATACGGCTCCTCCTTTATGTGCATAATGAAAATAATATATGGAAAAAATTGATGTCATTATGAACTAAGTGGGGCTAATGTTTTTACAAGAAATCCCTAGCCAACCTTCTTGCAAAAGATCTTTTCTTACTACCAAGTGTGTTCATGCTAGATAAAAATCAAAATGGAAACTCTAACAATTTCTTTGTTCTCAACGCCCCTAAATTTCCAGGAATTAGTCACTTCAACAGTCTTCAATGGTTATACGGGTATCCAAAGTACGAACGAGATGGATATTTATTGTTCCAACCATTTTCATTAGTCCCAATCCAAAGAAGAAGAAGAAAGAAAAGGAATCGTTTTGAAGAAAGTTTTCGTGTTGTTGATTTCTCGGCGTAGTGCTTCTTCCCCTATGCCGCCTGCCTATTCGTATTAGTGTAGTAGGATTGATCTGTAATACGGGAACCCATAGGTAAAAACCTTTTGCTCAATACTAGAATTCACAATTGAAGCATCTAAGGCTGCATTAATCGTGGATACATGACAGAAGGAATTGTTTTTTTATATTATAAACTTCACCTTCAACAAGCGTAGATTTTTTTTTTCAATACTCGTTTTTCTTTCTATTCAAAATCGGCGAAATAAAAAATGATAATCAAATCGCACCATCTCTGTAATAAGTAAATGCCTCTTTTTCTCCGGAAGTTGTCGGAATGACTCGTAATAAGATATTGGCTACAATTGAAAAGGTTTTATCAATAAAATTTCCATTTATACGCGATCTCGACATAGGTAGTAATCCATTCTATAACTCTTTTCATTACCTTTTGTGAGAAAATGATCCCACAAACAAAGGAATTGTACAGTACGAACTAACATAAAAGTAGCCTCATTAAAAAAAAAAACCTTCTATCTACTTCCAAATTTTTCCGGTCAAAAAAAAAAAAAAAAGGGTATCTATTAACCATAATAAAACTATGAATAACTCGCTATTCACCCAGGTACTCAGTCATAATCCTGATGTAGGAGAGATGGCCGAGTGGTTCAAGGCGTAACATTGGAACTGTTATGTAGACTTTTGTTTACCGAGGGTTCGAATCCCTCTCTTTCCGTACTTTCAACTAATTCACTAATCTTCCATGATTGAACACAATGTATCAAATCAAATAAATAAGAATAGATATAAAATAGTTAGACCTTGCTTTGATTTTGAAATAGATTCATTCTCTATTCCTAATTTATTTGATACGGAAAATGCTGGGAAGAGCAAACAAGGGATACAAATCTTCCTACCAATCTATGATACATGAATAGGAAAAAGATTCCCAGAAAAAATCCCTTACCTTGTGCCTTTTTACTTTTCATTAAAACAAAGGAGAGTTGTCCGAACTCTTGTTTTTAGTTATTTATTTTACTTAAGTTAGGTTTCTTAAGTCTGTCGAGAATAATATTCTACGACAAGCAATTCATTTATTTTCAAACTGACGCATTTCCTATCTATTATTTGATTGACTAATCCTTCATATTGGAATGTGTGAAGAGTCAGATGTTTTGCCAATTCCTCGGGGGCGGATGAATCAAGAAGATTTTGAACCAAAGTTCTAGATTTTTGTTCATCCTTTATTGTAATAATATCTCGGGGTTTGCAACGATAACTTGGTATATCCACTATACGACCATTAACTAAAATATGTCTATGGTTAACTAATTGGCGCGCTTGGGGAATAGTCAAAGCCATACCCAATCGAAAAAGGATGTTATCCAAACGCATTTCAAGTAATTGTAGTAAAACTTGACCTGTTGACCCCTTGGCTTTTCCGGCGATACGAACATATTTAAGTAATTGGCGTTCTGTAAGACCATAATGAAAACGCAATTTTTGTTTTTCTTCTAAACGAATGCGATATTGAGATTTTTTTCCGGAGCGTGATTGGTTTCTAAGATCGCTTCCTGCTCTAGGCCTTTTACTAGTTAGTCCCGGTAAAGCCCCCAGACGGCGTATTTTTTTAAAACGAGGCCCTCGGTAACGTGACATAAAGACTCCTTTTTTTTATTGAAATTTTGAAAAACTAAACAAAATTCAAACTGAACTAAATGATAATGATAAATGAAGTGAAATCCACTAAAATAAACTATTGGAATACAAAGAATAAGGAGATGTATTCTCTCAATATACAGATTGTTTTTATTGTATATACAATATATATAAATCAAATAAATCACAAAAATTTTCCTTTTTTTTTTCTTGATTTATTTTGCAAAGATCTAACCCCCTTACCCAATATATATTCCTATATGGAAGTTTATAGGACATATATGACATAATAGAATATAAATGGAGTGGTAACTCTTGGAAAAAGGGGAAAGAAGTCTTTTCAATCTTCTTTAATTTTGAAAGTGCATTAAAAATCATGTAAAAAATCTAAAAAATAGAGAAAAGCCGGCTATCGGAATCGAACCGATGACCATCGCATTACAAATGCGATGCTCTAACCTCTGAGCTAAGCAGGCTCAAATAACGGAAATAGCGCATGCATACAAATTCACTAAACTACTAGATCGTATCAATTCACTATTCTATTCATATTCATCTTTATTTATTTAGAATTAATCATATTCTATATATTCTAGAACAGAAAATAGCTCAAATAAATAGTGACTCTCATTAAATAAATAAAACATAATCATTAATACATTAATTAATAGAATATAGCAAGATATCTACTTTAGAATTTAGATTTCATTAGTTTAGAAATAAGAAAATCTTAATTAGATCAGAAATCTTTTTTTTTTTTTGAAGTTAAATGACATCTGATTTGAAATTCTTGTTTTTTTGTTCGAGCCTAATCCTATTTTTTTTTTACTTTTTGTCTTTTTATTTTATTTCTAATATTCCAATTAGAATAATTGGAATATTAGAAATAAATTAGAATAGAATGATTACGAAGTAGACCAAGAATCTTTTTACATTCCATATTCTAAAATTCTAAGTTTAAATAATAATCATAATTTTTTTTTCATGTTTCATGGAAGTTAAAAAAAAAAAGAATCGACCGTTCGAGTATTTCATTAAATTTCAGACAAAAATTTGAATAAGAAGAACATATATATATGTTATGTAGTATATAACCATATTGAATTGCAAATACAAAAATGATAGAATCTTTTTTGATTAGACCAAATCAATATGGAGCTCAAAAATATCAATAAAACTGAAAGAAGATACAAAAGAAATAAAAAAAGTATCTATATGTAATGAATTCAAGGGTTTTGGCATAAGAAAAAGTGGAAAGACATCATAGTAATAATGAGATCCTAATCTCAAAGCAAAAAAGGGGATATGGCGAAATTGGTAGACGCTACGGACTTAATTGGATTGAGCCTTGGTATGGAAACCTACCAAGTGATAACTTTCAAATTCAGAGAAACCCTGGAATTAACAATGGGCAATCCTGAGCCAAATCCTGGTTTACGCGAAGTTTAGAAAGCGAGAAAAAAGGGATAGGTGCAGAGACTCAATGGAAGCTGTTCTAACAAATGGAGTTCACTACCTTGTGTTGAGAAAGGAATCCTTTGATCGAAACTTCAAATCAAAAAGGATGAAGGAGAAAAACCTAAAATTGCAACCTATATTGCATAAGTATAGGTAAGACAAAACAATCTCAAAAATGACGACTACGACCTGAATCTGAATCTCTATTTCTATTTTGATTTATAAAAATCAAAATAGAAATGTTGTGAATCAATTCGAAGTTGAAGAGAAAATCGAATATTCATTGATCAAATCATTCGCTCCATAGTCTGATAGATCTTTTGTAGAACTGATTAATCGGACGAGAATAAAGATAGAGTCCCATTCTACATGTCAATACTGACAACAATGAAATTTATAGTAAGATGAAAATCCGTTGACTTTTAAAATCGTGAGGGTTCAAGTCCCTCTATCCCCAACTCTACTCCCCCAAAAAATCTGTTTGACACACCTTACTCAGTTTTTTTTAGTTATTCAAAAATTCATTATCTTTTTTCATTCATCCTACTCTTTTATAAACATATCCGAGTCAAAATTTTTTTCTTATTACATACAAGTCTTGTGGCATATATGATACACGTACAAATGAGCAAAAAATACCGATTTGAATGATTTAGCATATATATCATTATTCATTTTAAAACTTATAAAATTCATTTTAAAACTTATAAAGTCTTCTTTTTGAAGATTCAAGAAATTCCCCGTCCAAAACTTTTTTCATTTACTACTTTTTTTTTAGTTTCTTTTAATTGACATAGACCTAAGTTATCTAGTAAAATGAGGATGATACTTCGGTAATAGTCGGGATAGCTCAGTTGGTAGAGCAGAGGACTGAAAATCCTCGTGTCACCAGTTCAAATCTGGTTCCTGGCATAGGATTGATTCATTTGTATAAGTTTCTATTCTTCAAATTAAACGTATCTTTAGTAGAAAAAAGTGCAATCATCCTTTTTTCTCCCCCTCTATTTTTGTTCATGTTGTGGCTACATCCGTTCAAAAAGAATATGAATACTTCATACATATTCGAAACGAAAGGTTAAAAAAGTTCTTTGATGTTTGAAAGAATCAACCAAAACAAGTAAAAAACAAGTAAAAAGGTCTGGTCTATAGTTGAAGGGCAGAAATACCCCAAGATTCTTTAGATACAGTAGAACTTGAATTTGATCCCCCTTTTTTCATTTATTGCTTTCCGATCTTATTTATTCATTCCCAATTATGTCACTAGAGTTGACTAAGTGATGTGCGCGATACAAAGTTCATGGTGCAGAACTCTTTTTTTTTAGTTCATCCTATTGGCTCGGCTTTTACGAAATAAAACAAATAAAACTATCTTTCAAATTGGAGATCAAGCTATCTATACTAAAAAATATGAATGAGACCTCAATTCCTCTCTTTGTTTGATAAAAAAAAAAAAAAAAAGAATCGAATGTACAACTATTCCGTGAAGATCCGTAGTTGTAGAAGCGAAGACTCCTTTCTTATCATTCAATAA